AACGAAGAAATAAAGAGAATTTTCTACTTAAATTGGAAGTTGCAACAGATCAAAATGGAAAGGAATTGATAAAACAATCCTAGAAACAGAATTCTGTCACTTAGGCTTATTAAGGTCATAGGGTTTTGTATAGAATAGCAAAACAAAAATAAAATGATTAAAATTATACCATTATTATGATATTACATATTCGAATTTGAGAAAAATAAAAAGATTCGGTATTTGGGAGACAAAGACAAAAAATCAGATAGAATCCATTTTTTTAGCACTTAACCGCCTTTATGTTAGGGATTTCGTTGTTCAAAAAACGATTCACAGAGAAGAGAGATATTTGTACTTTACTGATTTTTGAGTAGAATACGATTTGAAGTGTATTGTATAAGAAGGGTTGCATTTATTAAACACGTATGCGGATAGCTATAATATCCGACTTCTCTTTTATTGCCGGTTCTATTCGGGACAGCCCTGGCCGTGCTGTATCAAAAGAGAATTTCCATTCAATGCAAAATTGAAGTGAAGTAGGATAATTTGATGATAATTCCCTATCAACAACATATCTAAATAATAGATATCTGTGTAACAATTTATGTTCTGGGGTTTACATATACTCATATGTTTTGTTATAATTGAAATTGAGAAAGATTTTTTGATTGAAAAAATCAATACTGATTAGTTCTGTCTCAATTTGTATTTTCTTATGTCATTAGGAAAACACAATTTGAAATTCAAATCCCAGAATCGTTCATGAATTCGAAGTAAGGAGTCAATAGTTAATGGTTCAAATTTCTCGGCTGAAAATACACATTTGATTTCTCAATAGAAAAGCGAGAGAATGTCTTTAGCATTGTGTATTTTCAGATACTATACAATCAATCGAAGGGATGGATCAAATCCAATCAAAAAGGGGTCTATCTTGTAGGAAAGAAAAGGATTAAGGAAAACAGAAGTCAAAATGCAAGTACAATAAAAATTCAGTAATCCGGGAAAATTTGCATCTATTTTGTATCATTTTGGCGGCATGGCCGAGTGGTAAGGCGGGGGACTGCAAATCCTTTTTCCCCAGTTCAAATCCGGGTGTCGCCTGATCACCAAAAAACTCGAAATCTCTTCTTCTTTTCTGTTCTGCTGATATAACCCGCAGAATGCTTCCCCGGAAGAAACATAGGAAACAGACTGTTCATACTTTGTTTGATTCTAAGCATGTGTTCTGAAGGTTTTCTAAAAGAAAAGATTGTGAATCCTCGTTCGCATCTAGGATTCAAGGAAATATTCGAATCTACTGGTAGAGGGGCTATCAAGACTTCACGATTCCCTTCTATTACTAAGGGAGTGTCTAATGACTGGATCTTGAATCAGATTGTAGAGCCTGATAGGAAATTCAATTAATAGTTTTGGAAAGGGGCGGAAGTTGCTTTATATAAGACGGACTCGCGAGAATCTCTGAGTGCTCAGGTATCCAATCAATATTAGATTGGATGAATAATTGACTTTTCTAGAAAAGGGGGCAAAAAGAAAGAATTTCTTTTCGGCAACCCCTAATCAAGCCCCCTGTTTCACAGCGATAATCGGGAAAGAGGGTACGGATTAGATCAAATGGGGAAATAGAGGTCTGTAATAGATAGTGATTTCTCGATTTCTGCCCTTCTGTTTTTACTTAGAAGGTCAACAAAACAAAAAAAGAATAGGCCTTATTATTCTTATTCCTACATGTTCCCATTCCCTTGGGATGTTACTATGTATTTTGCTTGTGTTTAATCTTTCCTGATTCGAAATCATAATCGATTTTTCGGATTGGTTTCTCAATAGTGTTCGGTCAGAACCCCTTTTTGACTCTGCGCCATTGATTCCACTATTATTAGTGAGGAATAATGGAATAATTCCTTCGTATTTATAGAGATAGGGGACATAATGCACATGGATATAGTAAGTCTCGCTTGGGCTGCTTTAATGGTAGTCTTTACATTTTCCCTTTCACTCGTAGTGTGGGGAAGAAGTGGGCTCTAGAAGTACTACTAATTGAGTTCAGGAATCAAACCGTATCAATTGTTTTATAGATCGTTTTGCAACGCATTTTGAACTATTTAAAATAAAAATATCTGAATTTGGAATCCCATTGGACTCCAATGGAGTAATCTATGATATGAATCATACTCTTTCAATCAAAGAAATATTTCATCGATTCCTGTCTTTGTATTTCGAAAAGAAAGGGATTCAGATGATTGGAAATTTATTCCAACCTAACGAAATTTTCTATTTCAATCAATGGGAATGGGCTCTTACTATCTTTATAGATGGATACTGAGGAAGACCGGACCCTTTTTTTTTGATTTCTTTCCCTCTTTACTGTTCAAAGAAGAAGTCGTTTTGTTAAGTGTATACGCACTTTCTATGAGAAATGAGATAGAGATAGTGGTTGTCTAATTTGAGAAAGGCGATTTATACTTTATCGACTTATTTCATATCATGGTTCGGGCGTTAAAAATAGGTGAGGTTTCCCCTTCCTTATTAGTAAAAGGAAAGGAATTAGAATCCTAAGATAAGAATTATTTCAGATTGATCGGAACAAATAGATGTAGCAAATTGGGTGTTATGTCAATTCCATACAATATATGGAATTCATATACACATATATGAAGAGAATATTGTAGATTGATCTATAGAAACTTAAGCCTTTATCTTTATTCTAGATTACAACTTTATAGACTAAGTTTATATAGATAGTATGGTAGAAAGATTCATCTTTCTACCATACTATCTATCTCTTAGAAAACTGCCGATTATAGTGCGCTCATTTCATTTAAGTTAAGACGTGAAATTGGAATCCTTTTCATTTGACTTCGTCAATTTTTGATAAGAACTCAGAAGGAAAGTTTCATTCAAATTCATTTGAAAATTCAATTGAATTAATCATTTTGACTGACTGTTTTTACGTAAATGATAAGTAGAAAAGCGGTAGGAACTAGAATGAATAGTGCAGTAGCAATAAATGCAAGAATATTTACTTCCATAATCTCATCGGTTTTTTTACTTCGCAATAACTCGGGATTTAATCCCCTAGAGATGATAAATCTTTCGTCTGTAAATTCAATGAATGAATTACCTCTCGATGATCTTGAATCAGATCAATATCATGAATAACAATATCTGATCTATCAAATCAACCCGTCGTCAAGACTTGAATAGTATAACATAGGAAGTTCTTTTATCCATACCGAATCAAAATTTTGATTCCTGACTCAATCAATCCAAAATTCCTTTATTTATCATCCGTTTCCTTGTTTTTTTCTATAACCTACCTTGCGTCTTCCTTGGACAATCATCTGATGAAGGATCATCAGATTGCCTTTCCACTTCGATTAATTACATAGTTCCAAACCTAAACAAACAATAAAAGCGAAATGGAAAAAATAGGAAAGCAAAAAGAAATAAAGACTCCTTTTTGCTTTGGGAATGATGAAAGTATGCCCTTCGACACCCTTTACTAGTTCATAGAAAACTAGTTCATAGAAAAGGAAAAATGAATTGATGTATTTATTGGATCCGTCGGGACTGGCGGGGCTCGAACCCGCAGCTTCCGCCTTGACAGGGCGGTGCTCTAACCAATTGAACTACAATCCCAGGGAAATAAGGGATCTAGCAGAAAATTTGATTCTTTTTTATCTTCGTATGGGGTCTTTCTGAAGGACAAGGGGGTTTATACCATCTCATGGTAGATTGGCGGATTATTGGGCCGAGCTGGATTTGAACCAGCGTAGACATATTGCCAACGAATTTACAGTCCGTCCCCATTAACCGCTCGGGCATCGACCCAGGAAGAATCAATTTTAGGCTTATTGGTAATCCATGATCAACTTCCTTTCGTAGTACCCTACCCCCAGGGGAATTCGAATCCCCGCTGCCTCCTTGAAAGAGAGATGTCCTAAACCACTAGACGATGGGGGCCGACTTGACCAACCGCCCTCATACTATGATCATAGTATCATCAGTTTTTTGAAATTGTCAATATAATGGAATGATCAGATCCGAGGGATCTTTCCGTTTTTCAGAATTGTATAGAATTTTTGGATTCGTCATTCATATTCATGAATCGTTCATTAGAATCGACATTCTCTATATAAATCTAATCTAGTAAGCGGGATCAAGAAGTTATCGAAAATTTTCTTTAAGACTTTAGTTCAAGGGGACATCTTCATCACATGATTCGATGAAATATCTTGAAATTTCTTTTATGTCGAATTGGTAAGTGTACGTGTATGTTATGTATCAATCAAGTGAATTTTGTTTTGATAAGGATCATTAAGGATCATCTCAATAAAAGAAATTAGGGCCGGTCTTGAAACAATTCATTTTACCCTAGACTTGCTAGGCAAATCCATTTGATTATTCAAAAATCAGCTACTAGCCACTATGAGTCTACTGTATATACTTATATATATAATATATGTGCATATAGAGATTTTATCTACATAGTGACTCGTTCGGGAATTAAATCAAATAAGCCCTTTTAACTCAGTGGTAGAGTAACGCCATGGTAAGGCGTAAGTCATCGGTTCAAATCCGATAAGGGGCTTTTCTTTTTTCATAAATTTTTTTTTCATAAAAGTCCAGTCATAGTATTCAGAAAATAGAAATCTTTTTTTTATTTGGAATACAAAAGGAACTAACCAGATAATACGTTATCATTATACTGAGTTAGAGTATAGTAGTTCTAGTTAGAAAGTGGAACATTTGTTCGGTCAATTTTCATTATTATGAATAATCATAAGCCTCCTCTTGAATCGCCAAAGATCCCTATTTTCCATTATACCAAGCAAATCCATTGGAAAGATTCGAAATCAACAAAAGAAAAAGTAAGTGGACCTGACCCATTTAATTATAACTATATCCGCTATTCTGATATTAAAATTCGATAGAGATGAAATTTGAATTAGAACAGTTGACCCACCTCCTTTTTTGAATTTCATTTCTTTGGACTTGGAAAGAATTTGTCGATATTTCCG